ATTTTTATGTATATATAATGTCATGGTTGCATTTACAATCTGTAGAATGCGTTACGACCGTGAACAACCAGTAGTTTTAAGTTTAGCCGAGTCTCGTTTTTGGGGTTTGGCGAGAGAAAACTTGGCTAAGTGAAGAATTATTGGTTACGGGGGGTAGGGGGGTTTGCCATAAAAAACCTAGTTTTTAATAATGAATTAAATAATAAATTTTGATTTGTGCGTTATTCGTGGGCGATTTGTTTGTTAAATCTAGTTAAATATAACGAAACATTCAACAAACATTTTATTTTTAATTGTGGGTAATTTGTGGGTTAAAAATTTTTAATATTTTTTAATATTTTTTAATATTTTTTTAATTTTTTTTAATTTTTTTTAATTTTTTTAATTTTTTAATATTTTAATATTTGTCGCGTAACGCGCGGCTGCAACGAAATATTAAATTTTTATTAAATTTTATTTTATGTCCTTCTAGCATTAAAAGAATTCCCACATTTCGTTGGGGGTTGGTTAAACACGGCACTATGGGTTCAGGTTGAGGTTGAGTTGACTGAGACCACTTGCGAGGGTTGATGAAGGTCCCCCAAATTAAAAAAATACCAGATGCCTCTGTTGGGGGGATGCTATGGTTACTCGGCAAAGTGTATTTCATGCACCAACCAGAAGCATCGTGGAAGGTGAGGAGGGCTGAGAGTCCAGTTCCGTCCCTGAGATAGGAACCAGAGGCCTTGGAAAGTGTGAGAAATAGCCACGTTAACTCGATGCACCACGGGACTAGTAACGGAGGGGACTGTCCGAGGGATTGCTGGTTTCACGGAAAAGGTCAGGTAACGAAGGGAATAAGGGGACTGCAAGAGAGCAGCGTTGGAAGAGAGGTTTCCTCATATCATGTAACATGTCAGTTGGAATTTGATGTGGTTGTGATATGCGTGGGGGAAATAGGTGAGTGCACGTTTGTAGGAGTGTGTATTATGTAAGATCTAGAGGGTTTTGCCTTATATGATATGCGTGTGGGGGGCAGGGGAGTGTTCAGGTATACATGGTATGTATTATGTATGTTTTTGGGTTTGGGGTTTGGTTGTGATATGCGTGGGGGAAATAGGTGAGTGCACAATTATACATAGCGTGTGTTATGTATGATTATGGGTTAAGTAAGTGCTGTGATATGCATGGGGAAAGGAGAGGAATGCACAATTATACATAGGATGTATTATCCTACATACGCGTGTCGTAGAATTCTTTGATGCCGCCGGAGGCGGCAGATACCTTTAGCAGGTTTTGGTGGTAGGGGGTTAGCTAAGGAAAGATTTATTGGTAAGCCGCCTAGTGGCGGCAGGGGGTTGGTTGAGCGGGGATTTTTGGCAAAAAAGCCGCCTAGTGGCGGCAGGGGGTTGGTTGAGCGGGGATTTTTGGCAAAAAGCCGCTTAGGTTTAAGGCAGAGGGTAGTTTAATAAAAATGCTAGCTTTGGGGGTTAGTGACGGGGGTTGTGTCCCCTTCCTTTGATGTCTTAGGGGGATTGTGGTCCCCGTCTTTGGCTTACAAGACCAGTGCTTTAAAGTCTAAGCTACTAAGGCGGCGTTATCATTTTAATAGTGTGTTCTCTATTTTTGCTGTGGTTGGCATAAAGATCAAGAAGATAAGGAAGTAGAGGGTAGAGGCCACCTGTCCAATAATAATAAAGGGGTGTTCTACTGGCTGCCCTCCGATTCATGTGAGGATCATGATGTTAGACACTAGGGTTCAGAAGATGACTTGCGATAGTGGACGGAATATGTTTCCTCGTTGTTTTGAGGCATGTAACATTGGGACTAGTATTAGGATAAGGATAGAGAAAAGTAGGGCTAATACTCCGCCTAATTTATTTGGAATTGAGCGCAGGATTGCGTACGCGAATAGGAAATATCATTCTGGTTTGATGTGGGGAGGGGTTGCTAGGGGGTTGGCGGGGGTGAAGTTTTCTGGGTCTCCTAGGAGGTTTGGTGAGAAAAGGGCCAGTAGTAGTAGGATCAAAATTAGGAGTAGAAATCCAAGGAGGTCTTTGTATGAATAGTATGGGTGAAATGGGACTTTGTCTGTGTTTGAACTTAGGCCGGTGGGGTTATTTGAGCCGGTTTCGTGTAGAAATAGTAGGTGAAGGAGGGATGCGCCGATGACGGCGAATGGTAGTAAGAAATGAAATGTGAAAAACCGGGTTAGTGTTGCGTTGTCTACGGAAAAGCCGCCTCAGATCCACTCTACTAATATAGTGCCAATGTAAGGGATAGCCGATAGGAGGTTAGTAATTACAGTGGCGCCTCAGAAGGATATTTGGCCTCATGGGAGCACGTAACCAACAAATGCTGTGGCTATGACAAGGAGAAATAGGACAACGCCAATGTTTCAGGTTTCTTTGTATATGTAGGAGCCGTAATAAAGGCCGCGGCCGATGTGGAGGTAGAGGCAAATGAAGAATATTGAGGCTCCGTTTGCGTGTAAGTTTCGAATTAGTCATCCGTGCTGCACGTCTCGGCAGATGTGTGCTACTGAGGAGAAAGCTGAGGAGACGTCTGCTGTGTAGTGTATTGCTAGAAATAAGCCGGTAATGATTTGGACTACTAGGCAAATTCCCAGGAGGGAACCAAAGTTTCATCAGACAGAGATATTTGAGGGGGCTGGTAGGTCAATGAATGAGTCGTTAATAATTTTTAGGATGGGGTGGGCTTTTCGTAGGTTGTGTGTCATTAGTTTTTGTAGTTGAAAACAACAGTGGTTTTTCGTATCACAGGTCTTGGTTTGAGGCCAAGCAAAAATAATGGTATATTTTGTTTTTTTATTGTCTTTTTGTTTGTTGGGGGGCTTGGTTGCCGTGGCGTCTAATCCTGCGCCATTTTATGGGGCGGCAGGGCTGGTTGTTTCTGCGGGGGTTGGGTGTGGGGTGTTGGTTTGGCTTGGGAATTCCTTTGTCTCTTTGATTTTGTTTTTGATTTATTTAGGGGGGATGTTGGTTGTGTTTGCCTATTCGGTTGCATTGGCGGCGGACCCGTATCCTGAGACTTGGGGGAACTGGTCGGTTGGGATGTACTTTGTTGGGTATGTTGTGTTGATTTTTTTGTTAGCTTTTGTGTTGGGAGGTGTGGAGTTTGTTGGGGGGTTTGGTGTATTAGGGGTCGATTCGGGGGGATTTGGGTTGATTCGTGCAGACTTTAGTGGGGCTTCTTTATTGTATTCTTGAGGGGGGTTTTGCTTGTTGTTTTCTGGGTGGGGGCTGTTGTTGGCGCTGTTTGTTGCGTTAGAGGTGTCTCGGGGTCTCGTTCGTGGGAGCCTTCGTGCTGTGAGGATTAATGCGGAGGCTGTAAATAGAATAAAGGTGGTTAAGTAGGCTTTAATAAGTCCTTTGTTGGCGTTTGAAATGTTGTCAATTATTGGGAGGTTTATTGTTGATAAAAATTTTGGGCCGATTTTTTCGTATCATAGGTGGTCGTTTAGGTGGGCGGCCAGGTTTTGTCCTTTTATTAGAGTTGTGTTGGGTTGGGCTCGATGAACAATTGTGTTAAAAAACCCTAGCTGGTTTGAGAAGTTATTTATTTTTTTTTGTTTTGGTGCTATAAATGTGGTTGTTTGGAAGGCTAGTTCTAAAGCATATAGAAGACCTAAGACTGTAATTAGTAATGCGGAGAGTTTTGTGGTTGTTGATATTGTTATTACGGGGGTTTTTATTGGGATAATTATTGTTGTGATAAGTAGGCCAGCGACGATGCTTCCTAGTGCTAGGCGTGCGATTGGGTTAATTAAGGTTTTTTCGTTCTCGGTCATTGTGATAATGGGGTTGCTTCGGGAGGTGTTAGATTGAACGTAAAAGATGAGGCGAAGGCTGTAAGCTGCTGTTAGGGCGGTTGCTGCAAGGGTTATGGTAAGGGCTCAGGCGTTTAGGTGGGAGTTGTTTAGGGCTTCAATAATTGTGTCTTTGGAGAAGAATCCGGCTAAAAACGGAGTTCCCATTAAAGCGAGGCTGCCGATGGAAAGGCAAGAGGTGGTGATGGGTATTGATTTTTGGATGTTGCCTATTTTTCGAATATCCTGCTCGTCTGCCAGGTTGTGGATAATTGAGCCGGAGCATAGGAATAATATGGCCTTAAAGAAGGCGTGGGTGGAGATGTGTAGGAATGCTAGTTGTGGTTGGTTGAGTCCTACGGTTACTATTATTAGGCCTAGTTGACTTGATGTTGAGAATGCAATAATTTTTTTGATGTCGTTTTGGGTTAGGGCGCAGATGGCTGTAAACAGGGTTGTTATTGCCCCAAGACAAAGGCAGAGTGATAAGGCGGTCTTGTTTGTTTCTAGAATGGGGTGTAGTCGGATTAGTAGAAATACTCCGGCTACGACTATTGTGCTTGAGTGAAGTAGGGCTGAGACTGGGGTTGGGCCTTCTATGGCTGCTGGGAGCCACGGGTGGAGTCCAAATTGTGCAGACTTTCCTATGGCGGCTAGGATTAGGCCCAGAAGTGGGAGTAGGGCCAGGTGGTTGGTGTTTGTGAATATTTCTTGTATTTGTCAGGTTGACAGGCTTGTCACCATTCATGCTATGGCTAGGATTAGTCCGATGTCCCCAATTCGGTTATAAATAACTGCTTGTAGTGCTGATGAGTTTGCGTCTGATCGGGAGAACCACCACCCAATTAGCAAAAAGGATATAATGCCTACTCCTTCTCACCCAATAAAAAATTGGAATATATTATTGGCGGTTACCAGAGTTAATATGGCAATAAGGAATAGTAGGAGGTATTTAAAGAATCGGTTGATGAATGGGTCTGATGCTATGTATCAGGAGGCGAATTCTAGGATTGACCATGTAACGAATAATGCGATGGGTACAAAGGTGGTGGAGTATATGTCCCATATAAAGCTAATGTTAATGTTAAAGTTTGCAATGGTGATTCAGTGTAGGTTAGTAACTGTGGACTCTACCCCATAGTTAGTGAAGATTAGAAGTGGGATGGTGCTTGTGAGGAAGGCTATTTGGACGGCTGTTTTAACATGAGTTAAGTTTCATTTTGTGTTTTGGGGTCGGGGTGAGAGGGTTATAAGGACTGGGGTGGCCAGAATGAAAAAGGTTGTTATAGTTAGTGTATGTACCAGGTTTTGCATATACTTTCACTTGGAATTGCACCAAGAAGTTTAGCTCCTAAGGCCAGTGGAGAACTATTTTCCTTTAAAAGTAAAGGGTCTGGGGATTTTAACCCCAGGACGTGGAATTAGCAGTTCTTTGTATATGGTATACCCTTTGGTCAACAAGAAGTGGTTAGCTTCTGTTTTTAGGACCACAGCCTAATGTTTTTGTTAAACTATGTTGACAGGATAGGGGGCCCATGATAACTTCAGGTTTTATTATTAGAAGTAGTATGGGGAGCGTGTGTAGAACTATTAAGGTGTGCTCTCGGGTGTGCGTTGGTTGTGTGTGGAGAATGTTGGTTGGTAGTTTGCCCCGTTGGGTTATAAGAAACATGTGTAGGGAGTAAGTAGCGGTTAATAGTGTTCCGAATCCGGTGAGGACAATGGTTGGTGTTGCTCAGTTAAATATGGACGTAATAACTATGAGTTCCCCCGTTAAGTTGATGGTTGGGGGGAGGGCTATGTTTATTAAGTTTGTTAGTAGTCATCATGTTGTTATTAGGGGGAGAATAAGTTGGAGGCCGCGTGCCAATAGCAGGGTTCGGCTGTGTGTTCGTTCATAGTTTGTATTGGCCAGGCAGAATAATATTGAGGATGTGAGTCCGTGGGCTACCATTAAGGTGATTGCGCCTGTTAGTCCCCATTGGGTTTGCACAAGGCAGGCTGCAATAACAAGTCCCATGTGGCTTACTGAGGAGTAAGCGATTAGTGATTTTAGGTCTGTCTGTCGTAGGCAAATTGAGCTAGTTATAATGATACCCCACAGGGCTAGAATAATGAAGGGGTAGTATAGTTCTGTTGATGTTGGGTTTAGGAGGGGGGTGATTCGAATAATTCCGTATCCGCCTAGTTTTAATAGGATGGCTGCAAGAACTATTGAGCCGGCGATTGGGGCTTCTACATGTGCTTTTGGTAGTCATAGGTGTAGGCCATAGAGGGGCATTTTTACTAAGAAAGCGAGTAGGCACGCTAATCATAGTATGTTGTTTGTTCATGTGTGTGTAAGTTCGGGCTGGAGGAGGGTTGTTAAGAGAATTGACATATTGTGGTGTTTTGTGTATAAGTAGATAATAGCGATTAGCAGGGGGAGTGAGCCTGTTAGTGTATAAAATAAAAAATAAATCCCTGCTGATAGCCGTTCAGCTTGATTACCCCAGCGTGTAATTACAATTAAGGTTGGAATTAGAGTTGTTTCAAATATAATGTAAAATAGGGCGAAGTCTGTGGCGGAGAAGGAAAGTAACAGGGTGGCTTGTAGTGTGGCTAGGGTGACTAGAAAAAGTCGTTTTCGGTTGATTGGTTCATGTTGCAGGTGGTTTTGGCTGGCAATTGCTATTAGAGGTAATAGTCAGCAGGCCAGTACTATAAGGGGAGCGGAGATTATGTCAATGTTTAAGTGTTTTGATATAAAGGATAAACTTAAGTCTATTGGGTTTTTAAGTCAGGTTAGGCTGAGGGCGGCGAGGATTATAGAGTTTGACGTAAAGGTGATAAAGAGGGTGTTTGGTTTTGATAGGAGTGCCGTTGGGATTAATAATAGTGTTGGGAATAAAATTTTTAGCATTGTAGGAGGTTTAAGTTCTGTATGTGGTCGGTTCCATGAGTTCGAGCGGTTGCTACTAGTAGGGCTAAGCCCGTTCCTGCTTCGCAGGCTGAAAATGCGAGTAATAAAATTGGAAACATTGTGTTGGTAGGCAGCTGGGCGTTTGATGAAAATATTGTTAGGGCCAAGAAAAGTGCTAGTATTATAGCTTCAATGCATAGGAGGGCAGACACAAGATGTGTGCGGTGCATTGATAGGCCCAGGATTCCTAGTATAAAGGCGGCGTTAAATGTAAAATATGTTGTGGTCATATAGCGGTCCGAGGGTTTCATTCGGGTCTCCTAAGCCGAAATTAGGTGTCTTAGTTAGACTAACTGCCTATTCTGCTCATTCTAGGCCCCCTGATAGTCATTCGTAGACGAGGCCGAAGGTTAATAGAATGATGATAGCACAGATCCAGAATAGGGTTAGTACAGGCTGTGGGTGGTTTATTGCCCAGGGGATTGGTAGAAGAAGGGCGATTTCTAAGTCAAACAGCAAGAATAGGATGGCGACTAAGAAAAATCGAAGTGAGAAGGGAAGGCGGGCGGTTCCTAGGGGGTCAAACCCGCATTCGTAGGGGGACAGTTTTTCTGTGTCTGGGAGGGTTTGTGGTATTCAAAAGCTGATGATGATTAGGGCGGTTGTGATTACAGTTGTTACAATAAATATTGTTGCGATATTCATTGTTCTTCCTCAAGTCTTGTGTTGAGATCTGGTGATTGGAAGTCACCTGTACGAGTTATACTAGAAGAACATGAGCCTCATCAGTAGATTGATACGTAGAGGAATAGTCAAACCACGTCTACAAAGTGTCAATATCATGCGGCGGCTTCAAAGCCGAAATGGTGGCCTGTTGTGAAGTGAAATATGACTTGGCGTAAGAGGCAGACTATTAGGAAGCTGGAGCCGATAATTACGTGTAGTCCGTGGAACCCGGTTGCTACAAAGAATGTTGCGCCGTACACGCTGTCTGAAATTGTAAATGGGGCTTCATAGTACTCTATTGCTTGTAGGGCTGTAAAATATAGGCCGAGGGTGATGGTTAGTGCGAGGGCCTGGTTTGCTTCTTTCCGTGCCCCGTCTATGATAGAGTGGTGTGCTCATGTTACGGTAACGCCAGAGGCCAGTAACACGGCTGTATTAAGCAGTGGGACTTCAAATGGGTTTAGCGGGTTAATGCCGCTTGGAGGTCAGCAGCCGCCTAGTTCTGGGGTTGGGGCAAGGCTTGAGTGATAAAAGGCTCAAAAAAAGCCGATAAAGAAGAACACTTCGGAAGTGATGAATAGGACTATTCCGTAGCGAAGCCCTTTTTGAACTAGTGATGTGTGATGGCCTTGAAATGTGCCCTCGCGGGTGATATCTCGTCACCATTGATATATCGTTAGTAGAAGGACTACTAAGCCAATATTTATTAGCAGTATGTTGTTAAAATGAAATCAAATGGCGAGGCCGGATGTTATTAGTAGGGCTGCGATTGCTCCTGTTAGTGGTCATGGGCTGGGGTTTACTATGTGGTAGGCGTGTGCTTGGTGGGTCATTAAACGTTTTCTTGTAGGTACAGGCTTAGTAGTAGGGTAAATACATAGGCCTGGATTATTGCTACTGCAATTTCTAGTCCTGTTAACAATAGTAGAACAATGAGGGTTAGGGTTGCAGTTACTGTTATTGTTGGAATAAGTACAAATACTGCAGTGGAGATTAGTTGAATTAATAGGTGGCCTGCTGTGAGGTTGGCAGTTAGTCGAACACCTAGGGCGAGGGGGCGAATAAATAGGCTAATTGTTTCAATAATAATTAAGATTGGGATTAGAGGTGTAGGAGTGCCTTCTGGTAATAGGTGGCCTAGGGATATGGTTGGCTGGTTTCGTATTCCAATTAAGATAGTGGCGAGCCATAGGGGTACGGCTAGGCCTATATTCATCGATAGTTGTGTTGTGGGTGTGAATGTATATGGGAGAAGTCCTAGTATGTTGAGGGATAGAATAAATAGCATGAGTGATAATAGGATTGCGGCTCATTTGTGGCCTGGCTTGTTGAGTGGCAGTATTAGTTGTTTTGTAAATATGTGTACTGCTCATGTTTGTAGTGCGATTAGGCGGTTTGGTGTGATTCGAGTTGTTGTTGTTATGATTAAAAGGGGGGGTAAGGTCATGGCTAGCAGAACTAATGGGACTCCTATGATTTGTGGGGTGGCAAATTGGTCGAAGAAGCTTACGTTCATGGTCAGTGTCATGGGGTTGTGTGTTGTGTTGTAAAGTCTAGTGTTGTTGGTGTGTTGATTTGGGTTGAGGCTGTAGTTTTTGTTTTGAAGATTATTAGTAGAACAGCTCATGAGAGGAGCATAATAAGTAGTCATGGGGCGGGATTTAGTTGTGGCATTCATTAAGGGGGGGCATGCACCCCCCCTCCCTAGCTTAAAAGGCTAGTGCTATAAAAGCTTCTTAATGAGGCGGTTAGTATAGCGGTTGATCATCCTTCAAAGTTTTTTAGTGGTACAGCTTCTACTACGATTGGCATAAAGCTGTGGTTTGAGCCACAGATTTCTGAGCACTGTCCATAGAAGAGGCCCGGATGAGAGGTGATGAATGTTGTTTGGTTTAGTCGCCCTGGGATGGCGTCGGTTTTAATTCCAAGAGCAGGGACGGCTCACGAGTGGAGAACGTCTTCTGCTGAGATTAACATTCGAATTGGAGACTCTATTGGAATGACTATTCGGTGATCCACTTCCAATAGTCGGAAGTGGCCTTGTTGAAGGTCTTGTGTTGGAGTCATATAAGAGTCAAACAACAGGTCCTCGTAGTCTGTGTACTCGTAGCTTCAATACCATTGGTGGCCTAGGGCTTTAATTGTTAGGTGCGGGTTGTTGATTTCATCTATTAGGTAAAGAATTCGTAGGGAAGGGAGCGCAATAAGGATTAAAATAATTGCGGGTAAGATTGTTCAAATTATTTCCACTTCTTGGGCGTCTATTGTGTTTGTGTGTGTGAGTTTTGTTGTTATTATGAGGGAAATAATATAGAGTACTAGGGCGCTAATTAAAAAGACAATTATAATTGCGTGGTCATGAAAGTGAAGAAGCTCTTCTATGATTGGGGAGGCTGCGTCTTGAAAACCAAGTTGTGATGGGTGTGCCATTGGAGCCCACAGGTGTTAACCTATAACTTAGCTCTGACAGGGCTATATAATTCTTTTACTAGGGCTCCATTGAGAAAGAAGCATGATGGTCATGTGTCTGGCTTGAAACCAGTAGAAGGTGGTTCAATTCCCCCCTTTCTTGAGTTGGTTTGGACGAATGTTGGCTCTTCATACGTGTGGTAAGGGGGCGGGCAGCCATGTAGCCACTCTAAGTTTGTGCTTGATAGTTCTAGGGTGAGGACTTCTCGTTTGGCTGCGAAGGCCTCTCAAATAATAAACATTATTATGATTACGGCTACTAAGGAGATAAGGGATCCGATTGAGGATACTGTGTTTCAAATGGTATATGCATCTGGGTAATCTGAGTATCGTCGGGGCATTCCGGATAGGCCTAGGAAATGTTGTGGGAAAAAGGTCAGGTTTACGCCTGCGAATATTACTCCGAAATGAATTTTTGTTCAAGTTTGGTGCAGGGTGTAGCCTGAAAATAGTGGGAATCAGTGTACAAAGCCCCCTATGATTGCAAACACAGCGCCTATTGACAGGACATAGTGGAAGTGGGCGACTACGTAGTAAGTGTCGTGGAGCACAATATCTAATGAGGAGTTTGCAAGTACGATTCCTGTAAGGCCCCCTACGGTGAATAAAAAGATAAATCCAAGTGCTCATAGCATTGCTGCATCTCATTTAATTATTCCGCCATGTAGGGTGGCTAGTCAGCTAAATACTTTAACACCCGTAGGGATTGCAATAATTATTGTTGCAGATGTGAAGTAGGCTCGTGTGTCTACGTCCATGCCAACTGTAAATATGTGATGGGCTCACACAATAAAGCCCAAGAATCCGATTGATATTATGGCCCAAACTATCCCCATGTAACCAAAGGGTTCTTTTTTGCCAGCGTAGTACGTTACAATGTGTGAGATTATTCCAAACCCAGGCAGAATTAAGATATATACCTCTGGGTGCCCAAAAAATCAAAATAGGTGTTGGTAAAGAACAGGGTCTCCCCCTCCGGCAGGGTCAAAGAAGGATGTGTTCAAATTACGGTCTGTTAGGAGTATTGTAATACCAGCAGCGAGTACTGGTAGGGAAAGAAGGAGGAGAACTGCGGTGATTAATACAGACCAAACAAACAGAGGGGTTTGGTACTGAGTTATTGTTGGGGGTTTTATATTAATACAGGTTGTAATAAAGTTGATTGCCCCTAAGATTGAGGATACACCGGCAAGGTGAAGTGAAAAAATTGTGAGATCTACGGAGGCTCCGGCATGGGCCAGGTTTCCTGCCAGAGGGGGGTAAACAGTTCAACCCGTGCCGGCTCCGGCTTCTACCCCAGAGGAGGCAAGTAGCAAAAGGAAGGAGGGAGGAAGTAGTCAAAAACTCATGTTGTTTATTCGTGGAAAGGCTATATCTGGGGCCCCAATTATTAAAGGAACCAGTCAATTTCCAAACCCCCCAATTATTACAGGCATAACCATAAAAAAGATCATAACAAAAGCGTGGGCGGTTACGATAACATTATAAATTTGATCATCACCCAGCAGGGTGCCCGGCTGGCTTAGCTCTGCTCGAATCAGGAGACTAAGGGCGGTTCCGACCATTCCTGCCCAGGCACCGAAGATTAGGTATAGGGTGCCAATATCTTTATGATTGGTTGAGAAGAATCAACGATTGATGGTCACAGGTAAGATGGCTGACAAAAGCGGCAGGTTGTAGCCCTGTGCATGTGGGTTTGGCCCCACTCTTATCAAGCCTCGTGGTGATTCACGCTAGAGTGCAAATCTAGAGACGCACACTAAAGTGTGCCGGGGCTTCTTTTTTTTAAAGAAGAAGCGGATGGAAGCCCGCTGGATTGGGCGCCTAGCTGTTAACTAGGAATTTACGGGATCGAGGCCCGTCTGTCTAGAAGGTTTTAGCTTAATAAAAGTGTTTGATTTGCAGTCAAGAGATGTGAAGTAGAAATTTGCAGGCCTTAGGCAGAAGCTAAGAGTTTTGCACTCTTATCTTGGGCTTTGAAGGCCCATGGTTTATGATTAATCTAAGCTTCTTAGTTAATTAGTATGGGGGTTATTGGTAGGAGGAGGGTTGATAGCGAAAATATTGTTGCTAAGATCATATTTGGTTTATGTTGAAATCGTCATTTGTGGGTGTTTTTGGTGTGACTGGGGAATATGGTTAGGGCGGTGAAATAGGCTAGTCGTAGGTAAAAGAATAGGCTTAAGAGGGCGGAAAGGGCTATTAAGGTGGCAGTTGTTGAGAGATTGTAGTAGACAAGTTCTTGTAAAATTAATCATTTTGGTATGAATCCCGTTATGGGGGGCAAGCCTCCTAGGGACATTAAGAGTAGGAGTATTATGGTTATTATTGTTGGGGATGCAGTTCATGTTGTAGCGAGGTCTTGGATGGTTTTAGAGGATAGGGCAATAAGTGGTAGGAAGACTGCGATTGTTAAGAAGATATATAGTAGGAGGCTCAATAGTATGATGTTTGGGGCCAGGGCTAGTACTGTTACCATTCAGCCTAGGTGTGCGATTGATGAAAATGCTATGATTTTTCGGGTTTGGGTTTGATTTAGTCCTCCCCATCCTCCGGTTAATGTAGATAAGAGTCCTATTGTCATTAGGACGGCGGGGTTTAGGGAGGGGCTAATTAGGTATATTAGGGACAAGGGGGCGAGTTTTTGTCATGTGGCAATAATTAGTGCTGTTTTTAAGGGGGTTCCTTGAAGTACTTCTGGTAATCAAAAGTGTATGGGGGCAAGGCCTAGTTTTATTGATAAGGCCATGGTAAGTATCGTACAGGCGTAGGAGTTTGTCAATTGGGTAATATCTCAGTTTCCAGTATATCAGGCATTGGTTGTGCTTGCGAATAATACTATGGCCGCGGCAGCGGCTTGTGTGAGGAAATATTTTGTTGTTGCTTCTGTTGCTCGGGGGTGGTGGCTTTCTGCAATGATTGGAATAATTGCTAGAGTATTTAGCTCTAGCCCAATTCAAGCAAGTAGTCAATGAAAGCTTGATAATGTGATTACGGTGCCTAAGGCCAGGCTCGATAGAATAATTGAGAGTATAATGGGGTTCATTAGTAGAGGAGGGGTTTAAACCAACATTTTCGGGGTATGGGCCCGAGAGCTTAATTAGCTGACTTTACTAGAGAGTAGTATAATGCAGTACGCAGGGTTTTGAGCCCTTTGGTGCAGGTTCGTGTCCTGTTTTTCTAGGTAGGAAATGAGGGGGCTTAAACCCCTTTGTTCTACTCTATCAAAGTAGCCCTTTATTCGGGCACATTTCCTTGTTATTGGGGGGGGAGTCCTGATAGGGTTGTTGGGAATGAGGCGTGTCATAAAAATAGGGCTAGGGTGAGGGGCAGGAAGTTTTTTCATAGAAGATGCATGAGTTGATCATATCGAAATCGTGGATATGATGCTCGGGTTCATAGGAAAAGTACTGTTAATGTTATTGTTTTTAGTATTAGGTTAATGGAAAACATGTCCGGGTGTGCTAGGTAACCAGGGCTTAAAAAGAGGATGCAGGTTAGTGTATTCATTATTATAATGTTGGCGTATTCCGCTAGGAAGAATAGGGCAAATGGGCCGGCAGCGTATTCAACATTGAAGCCGGATACTAATTCGGACTCCCCCTCTGTTAAGTCAAATGGGGCTCGATTAGTTTCTGCTAGTGTTGAGATAAATCATATTATAGCCAAAGGTCAGGAGCATAGGAGCAGTCAGTGGTGTTCTTGTGTGATTGTTAGTGTTTGTATTGTGAATCCCCCTGTTAGGATAATAATGGTTAGTAGAATAATTCCTAGTGTGACTTCATATGAAATGGTTTGTGCCACAGCCCGGAGGGCCCCAATTAGGGGGTATTTTGAATTTGAGGCCCAGCCAGACCAGAGAATTGAGTAGACCGCAGTGCTTGATAGGGCTAGTATAAAGAGTAGTCCGAGGTTTATGTTGGCTAGTGAGGCTGGTATTGGAATTGGGGTTCAAATTATTAGGGCCAAGAAAAGGGCTAGTGTTGGGGTGATAATAAAGAGGGTTGGTGAAGAGGAGGATGGTCGTACTGGTTCTTTAATAAATAGTTTTACTCCGTCTGCCACGGGTTGAAGCAGGCCGTATGGGCCCACAATGTTTGGGCCTTTTCGTAGTTGTATATAGCCTAGGATTTTTCGTTCTAGTAGGGTTAAGAATGCAACGGCAATTAGAATTGGGACAATATAAAGTAGTGGGTTAATTAGATGGACTAAAATGTTGGGCATTATTAGGGAGGTGATTTGAACATCTGGGAGAAAGGTCTTAGGCCTTTTGCATTTACCTGGCTCTGCCACCCTAATAAAAGCCATGTATCTTTGGCTGTCGGGGTAGCCGGTTAACTTTAGTTTTGTTCAGTTAAGAGTAGAGGACGTGTTGGTAACAGAGGTCCTTCCTTCTTTGTCCTTTCGTACTGAAGAAGGTGGCGGCATAGATAGAAACCGACCTGGATTGCTCCGGTCTGAACTCAGATCACGTAGGACTGTTAATCGTTGAACAAACGAACCATTAATAGCGGCTGCACCATTGGGGTGTCCTGATCCAACATCGAGGTCGTAAACCTTCTTGTCGATAGGGACTCTTGAAGAAGATAGCGCTGTTATCCCTGGGGTAACTTGGTTCGTTGCTCAGTGTGTACTGGGTCAATTTTTGTTCTTTGGCCTGTAGGCCTTGGTTGGAAGTGTGGTTCCGTGCTCGGAAGTTTTGTTTTTTTCCGAAGTCGCCCCAACTTAAAACTTTTCGCTAGTGGTCTCTCTTGGACTAGTTAGCGCGGGTGTTTAAAGCTCCACAGGGTCTTCTCGTCTTATGGTGTTATCCCAGCTTTTGTACTGGGAGATCAGTTTCACTGATTGGGCGTAGGAGACAGGCCCACCCTCATTTAGCCGTTCATACTGGTCTTTATTTAGAAGACAAATGATTACGCTACCTTTGCACGGTTAGAATACCGCGGCCGTTTAATGTTTCACTGGGCAGGCGGCACCTTTAATACTTGTTTGGCTAAAGGCTATGTTTTTGGTAAACAGTTGGGGTGGTGTTTTGCTGAATTCCTTCTACGGCTTTTAATCTTTCTTTTTGGCGCGCCTGTGTTGGGGTGACAGTTGGTTGAATAGTTTGTTTGTGTCCCTGTTTTGGTCTGTTAATTTTCAGTAGGTTTTCTATTCTGATTCACAGATGTGCATAAGAGAAATTTATTCTTGTTACTAGTTTTAACATTTGTTCCGCTATTGTTATAGTGTGGCCCACTTGGGTTGTAGGAGCTTGTTGGTGTTTGTGACATTTGTTTGTTTTATGCTATGACGCTTTATTTACTGGTGGCTGTTTAAAGGCCTACTGGTTGGGGAAGCGTGTCTATCTCACTAGTTCAGGTTGTATCCTGTTTCAATGAGGCTGTCCCCTCGTTGAATTTCTTCAGGCTGGTGGTAGGCCTATATTTTGGGTAAATTTCTGCCCGAAGTAGAACTAAAATTCATTTGTGGGCAACCAGCTATCACCAAGTTCGTTTGGCTTTTCACCTCTACTATAGGATCTTCCCACTCTTTTGCCACAGAGACGGGTTGGCTCAACTTAAAGCTGTCCTGTAGTAGCTCACTTGGTTTCGGGGGCTCGGGCTAAAATTCTTTTCGTCCGTGTTTGTCTTGTTAAACCATGATGCAAAAGGTACAGGGGTTAGTCTTTGCTTTTTATTGCTTTGTGTATTTCATTGTTCTTTCATGGTTCCCTTACGGTACTGGCTCTATTGCGCTGTTGAGTATGTTCTATCGCCTAATACTAGTTTTGTTGAATGGTTTAGTTTAGTTAGAGGTTGACTGGTTTGTAAGTGTGTTCAGGCTAAGTTGTTTGCTCAAAAAGGTTAGTTATTCGCTAACATAATTCAATTGTAAGCTGAGTGCTTTGTGTTAAGCTACTTTTTGTTATTCCAAGCGCACTTTCCAGTGCGCTTACCATGTTACGACTTACCTCATCTGGGCTTCATTTTGTGTATATGTTAGGGTTTTACTGCGTGGTGATGAGGGTGACGGGCGGTGTGTGCGCGCTCCAGAGCATGTTTAAGGCGATTTTTCTTGCTCGTCTTACTACTAAATCCGCCTTTGGGCAATGGTTTCATGGTGCCGTTCGTGTTTTCTTTTATAGAAAATGTAGCCCATCTCTTCCCGTCCATTGGCTACACCTTGACCTGACGTGTTAGTGGTTTACTGTTTTGCCTACTATTGTTCTTTCATAAGGTAGGCTGACGACGGCGGTATATAGGCTGGGTTGCAAGGAGGGGTTGGGTAAAGCGTGGAGTATCGATTATAGGACAGGCTCCTCTAGGTTGATATGGAGAACCGCCAAGTCCTTGGAGTTTTAAGCTTTTCGCTCGTAGTTCTCTGGCGGGTAGCATTGTGTTCATACTATCTGTGTTAAGGGCTAAGCATAGTGGGGTATCTAATCCCAGTTTGTTTCTTAGCTTTCGTGAAAGCAGCTGGTCTTTTGTTTAAAGGCTTGTTGGTGGTGATATTCTCTATGCGATTGCGTTCTACAACTTGGCGCTATTTCTCCTTTAATGTTAAGACTTAAGACCTGGTCACGCTTTACGCCGATGGTCATTGTTTTTGGCCCTTCGTGTAACCGCGGTGGCTGGCACGAAGTTAACCGGCCGTGATTAATCATAACTAAGTCGAACTTTCGTTCATGTTTTAATGTTAGTTACTGCTGAAATCCCGTGTGGGTGTGGCGTAAGCAAGGCGTTCTAGGCTAGGCAGGCTGATCCTGATGCCTGCTCCGTTTGACTGTTTGGGTAATTAATGGGCATTCTCACTGGTGTGTGGAGGCTTGCATGTATAATTTTGATTAAAAACAATGGCAAGTTTAGGACCAAAACTTTATGTTTTTGGGACGTGTTGGCCATCCATCTCAGCATCTTCAGTGCTGTGCTTTTTAGTTGTTAAGCTACAATAAC